TTATCTGTTAGATTCAAAATAAAAGAAAGAAGTTTCTATTTTTTCATTAAATTAGAACTCAAATTCAATAGAATATTAAATAAAAATAGGAAACTGGAAATAAAAATGAATCTTGGTCTGGAATCAAAGAAAGATATTAAAAAGGGCTTTTATGTTGTGACTTGGAATAAACTAAAAATTTTTCCGTGGAGTAACGAAATAACAATTTATTCATATGAAACATCTAGGAACAAGGAGATTGAATCGGAAATATCGACAAATTCTTGTGGAGTCAAAAAAAAAGGGTCAACTGGTCCACTTTAATCTCTATTGAATTTTCATATCAGAATAGCAGATATAGTCATGATTCAATGGGTCAGGTCCACTTACTTTTTTTGTTTGTTAATTTATAATTTTTACAATAGATTTAACGATTTAATTGGCAGAACGGAAAGTAGGAATATTGGGCGATTCAAGAGACGATTTATCGTTATTTATGATAATTAGAATTTACTAAAAAATGTTCACTACTCTATTATAATGAATTATAATGATAATTTATTATACAATATAGTTGGTTACTTTTTTTATTACACATACAAATATTAACAATATTTGTATTCTCCCTTCCAAAAAAGCTATCACTGGAGTTTTATGAAAAAAGGACTCAAGCCCCTTATCGGATTTGAACCGATGACTTACGCCTTACCATGGCGTTACTCTACCGCTGAGTTAAAAGGGCCTATTGAATTCAATTCTTGAATGAGTCACTATGTGGATAAAATGGATTTCTGTACATATATTATATACACAAAGTACATGCAGTAGATTCCTAGTGGCTGGTTAGTAGCTTATTCTTGAATAAGAAAAAGGGTTTCCATAGCAAGTATAGAAAAATGCAATGACTTATTTCAAGGACGACCTTTGCACTAAATTATAATTCGACTAATTATATTCGAATTAGAGAAAAAATTTTCGATAACTTATCTTGATCCCTCGTCTCAGATTTCTCATTTATGAATCTCCTAGCTTAGTGCAAGCTAGGCATATCTTAACAATACAATAAATGAATCCATTGTAAAAAATGGAATTAAACTCCCTCTTTTTCGACAAATTATTAGATTCTGGGCGAAATTGTATTTTTCGTACTCTAATTTTTCTAATTTATTCTTTTTATTTACTATAAATTAAGAGAATTAAAAATTAGTTTCTTAGTTCTATATAATATATATATATATATATATAGAATTATAGAATATAGAATCGAAGTAAAATAAATGGCAATTAGAATGAATAATTCATAAATAACGAATCAAAAAAAAATTATGAAATAATGAAAATAGAGCCTGTATCGAATCATGCTATTCCATTATATTTATATTGACAATTTCAAAAAACTGTTGATATTATGATCATAGTATGATGGCGGTCGATCAAGTATGCCCCCATCGTCTAGTGGTTCAGGACATCTCTCTTTCAAGGAGGCAGCGGGGATTCGACTTCCCCTGGGGGTAGGGTACTACGAAAGGAAGTTAATCATGGATTACCAATAAGTCTAGAATGGATTCTTCCTGGGTCGATGCCCGAGCGGTTAATGGGGACGGACTGTAAATTCGTTGGCAATATGTCTACGCTGGTTCAAATCCAGCTCGGCCCAATAATTCGCCAATCTACCATGAGATGGTATAAACTCTTGTCCTTCCGAAATACCGGATACGTAGGAGTCAAATTTTCTGCTATATCCCTTAATTTCCCTGGGATTGTAGTTCAATTGGTTAGAGCACCGCCCTGTCAAGGCGGAAGTTACGGGTTCGAGCCCCGTCAGTCCCGACGAATCCAATAAATACATAAATTAAACTCTATCTTTTCTGTGAAAGATGGGACAAGGGGTCTCTTTTTTTTCTTTCCTTTCGCATTTATCATCATCAAACAAATAGATACTTTCGGCACTTCAATGAGTCCCGATTGATGATATAAAGATATATTTGGATTAGTACAATTGTTGGTAGCATTATATTCAGGATTCCAAGATATATCGGGTCTTATTTTTCGATTGTTCATAATGGAATATGGACAGAGAGTATCACAGGGTTCTTGGTAGAACATACACAAATGGAATTCATTTATTATATGACCCAAACTAAAAATAAAGGGAATCTAATTCCCCCCATGAGCTACGTTTCCAAATGAAATTATCTCCGTTTCTGCTTATCATTTTGGGTAACCTCAATTAGTAAATTTACTAATTTGAATTTGAAAAATCTATTTCATTCAAATTGCACACTGAACTTTTAATATATATGTCCTAGTCCTAATATAATAATCTGAGGAAAGAGGATAAAAGAAAGATAAAGATCGTCCCACAATCGCGCCTTTATTTGAGAAGGAATGAATTTAGTGAAGAAATGCAAAAAATTTCCTCCCTATTTTTCTATTTCTTGTATTTTCGGAGTCTCATCGACATCAAAAACGCTACTATATGGTAGAATATTAATGGTAGAATATTAATGGTAGAATATTAATGGTAGAATATTAGATACTTTCTACTCGGATGCATATTTATCACACCTCTTTGTCTTCAAAGAAAATTAGATTATTAAAAAAAATAGTTTAGAACTTAATTTCCATTTCACCTCTATTGTTTATTTTGGTTTGTAGTTAATGGAAGCAGAGGGGTCGTCCGAGAAGTATCATCTCATCGGATAATGATACAAGAAGGGCGTAGGGTAGGTTATCGAAAAGAAGGAACAGTAAATAAAAGAATTCTTGATTGGATCAGGAATCCCATTTTTCATTTGATTCGATGTGGATAAAAGATCTTCCTATGGTATACTATTCAATTCTCGACGATGCATTTATTTGATAGCGCAGATATTGTTATTTATGATATTGATTCGATTCAATACCGTCGAGAGGTAGTTCATCCATTGAATTTACAGGCAAAAGATTTATCATCTCTATGGGATTAAATCCCGAGTTATTGTGAAATTAAAATAAAAAAACGATTCGATTATGGAAGTAAATATTCTTGCATTTATTGCTACTGCACTGTTCGTTCTCGTGCCTACTGCTTTTCTACTTATCATTTACGTAAAAACAGTAAGTCAAAATCAAAGTAAAAATGATTAAAAATTTTGACCGAAACCTGACTTCTGACGAAAAGGATTCAAATTCCGCGTCTTAAATGAAATGCGCGGACTAGAATTGGCAGTATTCTATGCGATCTGATAGTATATGGTAGAAAGAAAGATTCATATATTTCTTTCTACCATACCTTTCCCGTAGTTTTGTTGTAGTGTAAAAAAAGTTCTACAGTGTATAAAATACTGTAGTTGTAGTAAAGTAAAGTAGTACTCTAATAATAATAAATAATATAATAATACAAATTTAATATAGATCTATCTACAATAGGATGGATCTTCCTATATGTAGATATTAATTCCATATATGGAATGTACATAGTACCTAACCCTATTTCTTTTTCTTTGCTACATCGATTTGTTCTAATTATTATATTTCTTTTCTTTCGTATTTTTTCCAATATGAATCTACATATCTATATCTATCGAAAAAGTAAGATCCATGAAGGAAGTTTGATTAAAAAAAGCAAGTCATTTCTTTTTTTTAGTTTCGCATTTGAAAGAGGTAATTGATTGAGTCATTAACAGGAGTTCTGGAGTTCTATGGGAATCCAATTTCAAAAATAATAAAACAAGCGGTAAATGGCCAATATGAAACTCTCCTAAGGCAAAAAAATACATAGTTTTTTGTTAGACAATTTATATTGTTTCTCAGAACAAGTGTGTAGGCACTTACTAGAACGCGGATGCTTCTTTGAACAGTAAGCAGTAAAAAAAATAAAAATTAGATCTTCCTGATTGTCTATCTATAATTCTATGAATAGCCTATCGTTGAAATAGAAAATTTAGAAAGAAAATGAATATATTTTTATTTCAAATCGTTAAAAAAACTTTTCAGAATGATCTATAAAACAATTGATAGAGTTTTATTCCTCAACTCAATTAATAAATTAATAAATAGTACCTCTAGAGTCCACTTCTTCCCCATACTACGAGTGAAAGAGAAAATGTAAAGACTACCATTAAAGCAGCCCAAGCGAGACTTACTATATCCATGTAAATTATGTCCCCTATTTCTATGAATATGAAGGAATTATTCTATTATTGCTCACTAATAATAGTGGAATCAATGGCGCAGAGTCAAAAAGAGATTCTGACCCAATACTATTGATGAATCAATCAACAAAATAGATTTCTATTTATAAAAAATTCCAATTCTCTATTCAATAGAATATTGATTCAATGCCTGAGCACTCATAGGCTCTCGTGAGCCCGTATCGAAATTCCGCCCCCTCCATCACTATAATAGTTCCTTGCATCTAGACTTCAGGGATTTACCATTTTTTACAAAAAACCTATACCTGAGGCTTGTTTAGAATCAAACAAGTATAAAAAAAGTTCTTTTCCTCTGCTTCTGCTGGGAAATAATGGAGCCAGTTCTATTAGCAAAAGAGTTAGATAGGAAAAACATAATAGCAGATTTTGAATATTTTGTTGATCAGGCGACACCCAGATTTGAACTGGGGAAAAAAGATTTGCAGTCCCCCGCCTTACCACTCGGCCATGTCGCCAAAAGAATACAAACTCGATTAAATTTGTCCCTTTATTGGTTATTTTGGGTTAGTTAACTTCTTTTTTTTATTGTACTTGCATTCTGTTTTCCCTCATCCCTTTCCTAAAAGAAATCCTCCCCCTCTCCCCTTTTTCTATTTAAAATGAAAAAGAAAGTGTGGATTTTCAGCCACAAAAGACAAAATTTATAACCAATTTGAACCATTCACTATTGGCTGCTAACTGTGAATTCATGAATTATTTTTGGGTTTTAATCTCAATTTGTGGTTTCCTAATGACATAAAAAATAGAAATTTATACATAACTAATGAATATGGGTTCTTTTCAATAAAAAATCCTTCTCAACTTCCATTATAGCAACAGATATAA